ATTATGTAATTTATTATTTATATGATTTTTTATTTCAAATGGCATAAAAAAAAATTAAATCAATTTTTACTAATTAATATATATATATATATATATTTATATTAAATATTTAATTTATTAATAATTTTAAAAATAAATTAATTTTTTAATATATTAATATATATATATTAATACATTAAATTATTGTAAAAAAATAGATAATAATATTTATATTTATTATAATTTATTAAATTATGAAATTTTATATAGCAATTTTATATTTACATTGAATATTATGAAAGAGAGAGAGAGAGAATATAAATTGTTTAATAATTTATATTAATTATTTTAATTAATTAATATAATTAATATATATTAAATATTTATATATAAAAAAAAAAAAAAAAAAAAAATTCTATGTGAAAAATTTTACAAATAAATAAATTTTTTATGGTTTATAAATTTTATTTTAAGTTTATTTTACATGTAAATTTTAGTGTTGTATATTAATTATTTAAATAATATTTAATTTTTAATACAGTAATTAATATTAAAAATTTAAGAAATTAAGATTTAGTAATATTTAAATTAATAACTAATTTTGTGCCAGCAGTTGCGGTTATACAAAAATTAATTTAAAATTTTTTAGTTCTTAATAATTAATAAAATTTAATAATTTAAATAAAAAATTATTAAGTGAAATTTTAATTTTATAAAAAATTATTTAATAATTATGATTTAATAAGTTTTATAAAAAACTAGGATTAGATACCCTATTATTAAAAAATTAAATTTTTAAAGCTAAAATAGTAGATAATTTATTGAAACTTAAATAATTTGGCGGTATTTTAGTTTATTTAGAGGAATCTGTTTAATAATTGATAATCCACGAATAAATTTACTTAATTTAAAATTTTGTATATCGTTGTTAAAAAAATATTTTTTAATAATAAATAATATTTAAAAATTTCAATTATAAGTTAAATCAGATCAAGATGCAGATTATAATTAAGAATATAATGGATTACAATAAATTTATTTAATTTGGATTTTAATGTGAAAAGATTAAATGAAATTGGATTTAAATGTAATTTTATAAAATTTTATAAAATGATTTATAATTAAAATATGTACATATTGCCCGTCGCTTTCATTTATAAATTGGAATAAGTCGTAACAAAGTAGAGGTACTGGAAAGTGTTTCTAGAAAGATCAAATTAGAGCTTGAATAAAGTATTTCATTTACATTGAAAAGATATTAAATTTTAATTAATTTGGGGGGTAAAATTAATAAATGGGGTTAATTAATAAAAGAAATTTTAATATTAAAAATATTTAATGGGGGTTAAAGTATTTTTAATTGAAAAAATTTGAAATTTTATAGTGGAGTAGTATTGTGAAAGAAATTTGAAATAATTAAAATAAAAATTAATTTTAAAGTAATCTTTATTTGTTGTATCTTGTGTATCAGAGTTTATTAAAAATTTTTTATTTAATTTAAAATTCTCGAATTTAAAAGAGTTAATTAATTAATAAATTTATTGTTTCATAAATATTTTAAATAATTAATTGGAAATGAAATGTTATTCGTTTTTAAATATATCTAGTTATTTTAGAAAAAAATTTAATTTTTAATTAAAATTTAAAATTAATTAATTAATTAATTAATTTTAAATTTTAATTTAATATTTTAAGGGATAAGCTTTAATTTAAATTTTTATAATAAATAAATTAAATATTTGAAAATTTTATAATTTATATTGTTAATAAATTTTAATTTATTATAAATAATTTCAATAAAATTGAAAATTTAATTAAAATTTAATTTTTTATAAAAAAATTTTTTTTAATAATAAAAAATTATTTATAATGATAAAATTAGTATATAAATGTTGAATTTAATTTTAATTTTTAGTAAAGTATTTTAAAGGAATTCGACAAAAAATTATATTCACCTGTTTATCAAAAACATGTCTTTTTGATTAATAATTTAAAGTCTAATCTGCCCACTGATTTTTAAAAAATTAAAGGGCTGCAGTATATTGACTGTACAAAGGTAGCATAATCATTAGTCTCTTAATTGGTGACTTGTATGAAAGATTGGATGAGATATAAGTTGTCTCTAAAATATTTATAGAAATTAATTTTTTAATTAAAAAGTTAAAATAAATTAAAAAGACGAGAAGACCCTATAGAGTTTTATAATTATTAATTTTTAAGTTTTTTATTAAATTAAATTTAATTTAAAAATTATTAATTATTTTATTGGGGTGATAAAAAAATAAATTAAACTTTTTTTTATATATAACATAAATAAGTGATTAATTGATCCAATATTTTTGATTATAAGAAAAAATTACCTTAGGGATAACAGCGTAATTTTTTTTTTTAGTTCAAATAAGAAATAAAGTTTGCGACCTCGATGTTGGATTAAGATAAAATTTAAATGCAGAAGTTTAAAATTTTGATCTGTTCGATCATTAAAATCTTACATGATCTGAGTTCAAACCGGTGTAAGCCAGGTTGGTTTCTATCTTTTAATTAATTTAATATTTTAGTACGAAAGGATTAAATATTATAATTAAATTAAATCAAATTGAATTTTATTAATTTATTAATATATATATATATATATATATAAATTTAACTATTTTGGCAGAAAAATGTAATGATTTTAGAGTTCATCAATGTATAATTAATTATATAGATAGTAAATGATGTTATTAGATTTTATGATAGTTTTTATTGGTTTTTTAATTTTGGTTTTAGGAGTATTGATTGGTGTTGCTTATTTAACTTTAATAGAACGAAAAGTTTTAGGTTATATTCAGATTCGTAAAGGTCCTAATAAAGTTGGTTTAATTGGAATTTTTCAACCATTTTCTGATGCAATTAAGTTATTTACTAAGGAAACTACTTATCCTAATTTTTCTAATTATTATTGTTATTATTTTTCTCCTATTATTAGATTTATTTTATCTTTGATTATTTGAGTATTAGTTCCTTATTATTTTAATATAGTTAGATTTAATTTAGGTTTGATATTTTTTTTTTGTTGTACTAGAATAGGGGTTTATACAGTTATAATTGCTGGTTGATCTTCTAATTCAAATTATGCATTACTTGGAGGTTTACGTGCTGTTGCTCAAACAATTTCTTATGAAGTTAGAATAGCTTTAATTTTATTATCTAGAATTATTATAATTATAGATTTTAATTTAATAAGTTTTTATTATTATCAAAAAATAATTTGAATATTATTTATAATAATTCCATTATCTTTAATATGAATTTCATCAATGTTAGCTGAAACTAATCGAACTCCTTTTGATTTTGCTGAGGGGGAAAGAGAATTAGTTTCAGGATTTAATATTGAATATAGAAGAGGGGGATTTGCGTTAATTTTTTTAGCTGAATATTCAAGAATTTTATTTATAAGAATTTTATTTGTTATTATTTATATAGGTGGTTATGATTTAAATTTAATTTTTTATTTAAAATTAAGATTAATTTCTTTTTTATTTATTTGAGTTCGTGGTACTTTACCTCGTTATCGTTATGATAAGTTAATATATTTAGCTTGAAAAAGATATTTACCAATTTCATTAAATTTTTTATTATTTTTTTTAGGTTTAAAAATTTTTTTTTAATTTGATTATTTTTAGTATATAAATAAATTAATAGAATAATTATTCTTTCTTAAGTTTTCAAAACAAATGCTTTAACAAGCTCATTAATTTAATTATTATTAAAAATTAATTTATCTCAATATTTACTTAATATAGGATTTATTAAAAAATATCTAAAATATAAGATTGTTAAAATTTGTCCTGTAATAATATAGGGGTTTTCTACAGGTCGAGCTCCAATTCAAGTTAATAATATAATTATAATAATAAAAAATCAAAATAATATTTGATTTAAAGGATAAAATTGTAATCCTTGAATTTTTTTATTAAATGTGAATGGAAGAATAATTAAAATTAAAATTGATATGATTAAAGCGATTACACCTCCTAATTTATTAGGAATAGATCGTAAAATTGCATAAGCAAATAAAAAATATCATTCAGGTTGAATGTGAATTGGTGTAACTAATGGGTTAGCTGGAATAAAATTATCTGGATCTCCTAATAAATAAGGATTAATTAAAGTTAATATAGTTAAAAAAAAAATTAAAATAATAAATCCAATTAGGTCTTTAAAAGTAAAAAATGGATGAAAAGGAATTTTATCTAAATTTCTATTAATTCCTAAAGGATTATTAGATCCTGTTTGGTGGAGAAATAATAAATGAATTATAGTTAATATTATAATAATAAAAGGTAATAAAAAGTGAAATGTATAAAATCGAGTTAATGTAGCATTATCAACTGCAAATCCTCCCCAAATTCAATTTACTAATATATTTCCTAAATATGGAATTGCTGATAATAAGTTGGTAATTACTGTTGCTCCTCAAAAAGATATTTGTCCTCAAGGTAAAACATATCCTATAAATGCTGTTGCTATTAATATAAATAAAATAATAATTCCAATAAATCAAGTATATATTAAATTAAATGATTCATAATAAATACCTCGTCCAATATGAATATAAATGCAGATAAAAAAAAATGATGCTCCATTTGCATGTAATGTTCGGATTATTCATCCATAATTAACATTTCGACAAATATAGTTTACTCTATAAAAAGCTATTTCAATATTAGCTGTATAGTATATAGTTAAAAATAATCCTGTTAAAATTTGAATTATTAAACATAAAGCAAGTAAAGATCCAAAATTTCATCAAATTGAAATATTTGAAGGTGTAGGTAGATCAATTAAAGATCCATTAATAATTTTAAAAATTGGGTGAGTTTTTCGTATTGGTTTAAATTTATTTATCATTAATTATTGAAAATTCGTAAAGGTCCAAAATAAATATTAGTAATTTTTACAATTGCAATTAATGTAATAAATAAATAAATAATTAATAATAATATTAATATTGAAGAGTTATTATTATATAGTTTATTTAAGTTAATTTTATTTTCATTATTAAAAAATATAAAATTTAATAAGTTATTTATTTCTGAGTTATTGATTAAATTTATTCAATTTAAATTTTTGATAAATATGAATTGAATTATTATTATAAAAATTAATATTATAATAAATATATTTTTTATATTATTTGATAATGAAAATATTTCATTTGATGCAATACTAGACATATAAATAAACAATACTAATAATCCACCTAAAAAAGTTAAAAAAAGAATATATGAAAATCAATAAGTTTTAATTAATATTCCCGATAATAAACATGTTATTAATGTTTGAATTAAAATTAATATGCCTATTGATAGAGGGTGGTTTATAAAGTATATTATTATTGATAATAAAAAGATTAATATAGATAAAGTTATTTTTATCATTTATAAATCAAAAAATAGTTTAATAAAATAATAATTTTGGAGATTATAGATAAAGATATTTCTTTTTTTTTGAGTTTTTAAAGAATTTTCTTAATTTTGATTTACAAGACCAATGTTTTAATTTAAACTATAAAAACAAAAAAAAATAATATGAATGAATAAATGATAATTTTAAATATGTGAATTATTTTTATTATATTTTTTATTGGGAATTTAATTTTTGTTTCTAAAAATAAACATTTATTGATTGTTTTATTAAGATTAGAATTTATTGTTTTAAGAATTTTTTTTTTTTTTTTAGTGTTTTTAATAATAATTGATTATGATATATATATATTGATGGTATTTTTAGTTTTTTCTGTTTGTGAGGGTTCTTTAGGTTTATCAATTTTAGTTTCAATAATTCGAACTCATGGTAATGATTATTTTCAAAGATTTAATTTAATTTAAATATGATAAAAATTTTATTTTATATAATTTTTATAATTCCTTTATGTTTTATGAAAAAAATATTTTGAATGGTTCAAATGTTATTATTAATATTAATGTTTATTTTTATAAATTTATCATTAAATTTAATTAATTGTAATTTAAGTTATTTATATTCTTGTGATTTAATTTCTTTTGGGTTAATTTTATTAAGAATTTGAATTTGTTCTTTAATAGTTATATCTAGAGAAAATTTATTAAAAATAAATTATTATGTTAATTTTTTTTTATTAAATATTATTTTATTATTAATTATATTATTTTTAACATTTAGAGTAATAAATTTATTTATATTTTATTTATTTTTTGAAGGTAGATTAATTCCTACTTTATTATTAATTATTGGTTGAGGGTATCAACCTGAACGAATTCAAGCTGGAATATATTTAATATTTTATACTTTATTTGCTTCATTACCTTTATTGATGGGTTTATTTTATATTTATGTAGAAATTAATAGAATAATATTTTATTTTTTAAAATTTTTTAATTTAAATTTTATTTTTTTATATATTAGAATAGTTTTAGCTTTTTTAGTAAAAATACCTATATATTTTGTTCATTTATGACTTCCTAAAGCTCATGTAGAAGCTCCTGTTTCTGGTTCTATAATTTTAGCTGGAATTATATTAAAATTAGGTGGTTATGGTTTATTACGGGTATTGATTTTTTTACAAGAAATTAATATAAAATTAAATTATATTTGAATTATTATTAGATTGTTAGGGGGGTTTTATATTAGTTTAAAGTGTTTTTGTCAAATTGATATAAAATCTTTAATTGCTTATTCTTCAGTTTCTCATATGAGAATTGTAATTAGAGGTATTATAGTAATAAATTATTGGGGTTATTTTGGTTCATATATTATAATAATTGGTCATGGTTTATGTTCTTCAGGTATATTTTGTCTTGCTAATATTAATTATGAGCGTTTACATAGACGAAGATTATTTATTAATAAGGGTATAATAAATTTTATACCTTCTATGAGATTATGATGATTTTTATTAATATCTTCAAATATATCAGCTCCTCCATCTTTAAATTTATTAGGGGAGATTAGTTTAATTAATAGTATAATAAGATGATCTTGGTTATCGATATTAATGTTAATATTAATTTCTTTTTTTAGAGCAGGTTATAGATTATATTTATATTCTTATACTCAACATGGTAAAGTTTTTCAGGGAATTTATAGATTTTATTGTGGTGTTTCACGTGAATATTTATTATTATTATTACATTGATTACCTTTAAATATTATAATTTTAAAAATTGAATATTTAATAATTTAATTAAAATTTAAATAATTTAAATAAAATATTGATTTGTGGGGTCAAATATATGATTAAAATATCATTTTAAATTATTAATAATAAAAATATTTGTTTTTTGTTTTTTGTTTTTTTTTTTTTTTTTAGAATAATTAATTTATTTTTAATAATTTATTTTATTATGAATAATATTGTTTTTTTTTTTGAGTGGGAAATTATTTCTTTAAATTCTGTTGGAATTGTAATATCTATTTTATTGGATTGAATATCTCTTTTATTTATAATATTTGTTTTAATAATTTCTGCTGTTGTGATTTATTATAGTAAAAGTTACATAATATCTGAGTTAAATTTATTTCGTTTTATTATTTTGGTTTTATTATTTGTATTTTCTATGATTTTATTAATTATTAGACCTAATATTATTAGAATTTTATTAGGGTGAGATGGTTTAGGGTTGGTTTCTTATTGTTTAGTTATTTATTATCAGAATTTAAAGTCTTATAATGCTGGGATATTAACAGTTTTATCTAATCGAATTGGTGATGTTTTAATTTTAATAGTTATTTCTTGAATATTAAATTATGGTAGATGAAATTATATTTTTTATTTAAATTTTATAAAAAATGATTTAATTATAGAGATTATTAGATTAATAATTATTATTGCCTCAATAACAAAAAGAGCTCAGATTCCTTTTAGTTCTTGATTACCAGCAGCTATAGCTGCTCCTACACCAGTTTCTGCTTTAGTTCATTCTTCTACTTTAGTTACTGCTGGTGTTTATTTATTAATTCGTTTTAATTTAATAATTTTGAATACTTTTTTTATTAAAATTTTATTGTTATTGGCAATAATAACAATATTTATAGCTGGGATTTCTGCTAATTATGAGTTTGATTTGAAGAAAATTATTGCTTTATCAACTTTAAGACAATTAGGTTTAATAATAAGAATTTTAAGAATAGGTTTTCCTGATTTAGCTTTTTTTCATTTATTAACTCATGCTATATTTAAAGCTTTATTATTTATATGTGCTGGGGTAGTTATTCATATAATAAATGATATTCAAGATATTCGTTATATGGGGGGAATTAGAATATATTTACCTTTAACCTCTTTATGTTTAAATATTTCTAATATAGCTTTATGTGGTATTCCTTTTTTAGCTGGATTTTATTCTAAAGATTTAATTTTAGAGATAGTAAGTTTTAGTAATTTGAATATATTTGTTTTTTTTTTTTATTATATTTCTATTGGTTTAACTGCATATTATACTATTCGTTTATTAATATATTTAATAATTAGTGATTATAATTTGTTATGTATTTATAATTTATATGATGAAGATTATATTATATTAAATAGAATATTTTTATTATTATTTATAAGAGTTGTAAGAGGAAGATTGTTAAGATGATTTATTTTTTATTATCCTTATATAATTTATTTACCTTTAAATTTAAAAATAATAGTTATTTATATTAGATTGTTAGGGGGGTTAATAGGATTTTTAATTAGTAATATGAATATTTATATATTAAATAAGTTTTTAATAACTTATAGTTTAAGAATATTTTTATGTTTAATATGATTTTTACCTAATTTATCTACTTATGGGGTAAGATATTATTTTTTAAATTATGGTCAAAATTTATTAAAAATTGTAGATATAGGTTGAAGAGAATTATATAGAGGTCAAGGTATAGTAAAAATTATTAAAAAATATTCTATTTTTTATAGAGTTTTTCAAATAAATAATTTAAAAATTTATTTATTTAGATTTATTTTATGAATAATAATTTGTATGTATTTATTAATTATTAATATTTATTTAAATAGCTTATAATAATAGAGTATAATATTGAAGATATTAAGGAGATTATTTAATCTTTAAATATTTATAAAAAAATTTTTTTATTTTTACAATGAAAATGTAATGTTTTATTTTTAAACTATATAAATTTAAATTAGAAAAACTTAGAAATATTAATGGAATTTAACCACTAAAAATTAAGTTAGCAGCTTAATTTAATTATATTTCTTTTTAATTGGAATTAAAAATTCAATTTTATCATTAACAGTGATATACCTCTATTTTGGTTTCAATTAATAAATAAGGAGTAAAAAACTCTAATTTTTAAGTCGAAATTAAATGCAAAATTTGCTTCTTATTTAAGATAAATTGAATAAATCAATATTTTTTGAATGCAAATCAAGTGTTTTATTTTAAACTATAATCCTAATTAGTTCAATTTAATATATTTTGGTTTCATTCATGGTATAACCCTATTAATAAAATTATAATAAAAAAAAATCTAATTTTTATTCAATTATAAAAATTTACTAGTTTAAAGTTAAAAATAATTGGGAAAATTAATGCGATTTCAATATCAAAAATTAAAAAAATTACTGTAATTAAAAAAAAATGTAATGAAAATGGAATTCGTGCTGATGATTTAGGGTCAAATCCACATTCAAATGGTGAACATTTTTCTCGGTCTATAAATGATTTTTTTGATAATAAAATTGATAAAAATATTATAATGTTAGAGATTATAATGATTAAAAATGTAATAATTGATATTAAAATAATTATTTATATTAAATTTTAATTAAACTTTTTGATTGGAAATCAAATATACTAAATATATTATATAAATAATTAATTTCCTCATCAATAAATTGAAATATAAAGGAATAATCATACAACATCTACAAAGTGTCAATATCAAGCTGCTGCTTCAAATCCAAAATGGTGGTTTTTTGAGAAATGTTTATTTAATTGGCGAATAAAACATACAATTAAAAAAATAGTTCCAATAATTACATGAATTCCATGGAATCCTGTTGCTATAAAAAATGTAGATCCATAAATTCTATCAGCAATACAAAATGGAGCTTCTAAATATTCATAGGCTTGTAAAATAGTAAAATAAATTCCTAAAGAGATTGTTAAAAATAAACTTTGAATGGTTTGATTATAATTATTTTCTATTAAAGCATGATGGGCTCAAGTAACAGTTATTCCTGATCTAATTAAAATAATAGTATTTAATAAAGGAATTTGAAAAGGATTAAATGGATAAATTCTAATTGGGGGTCAAATAGCTCCAATTTCAATATTTGGAGATAATCTTCTATGAAAAAAAGCTCAAAAAAATGAAATAAAAAATAAAATTTCTGATACAATAAATAAAATTATTCCTCATTTTAATCCTTTGGTTACTAAGATTGTATGTTTACCTTGAAATGTTCCTTCTCGACAAATATCTCGTCATCATTGATATATAGTTAAAATTGTAATAATATATCCTAAAATTAATAAATTTATATTAAAGTTATGAAATCATTTTACTATTCCAGTTACTAAAGTTAAAACTCCAATTGAACCAGTTAATGGTCAAGGACTATAATCTACTAAATGGTATGGGTGATAATTAAAATTATTTTTCATTAATTAACTTCTCTAGAATATAAAGTTCTTAAAATAGCAATTACATAAGATTGAATTACTGCTACTGCAGATTCTAAAATTAAAAGAAGAATTTGAATTAAAATTAAAATTATAATGAAAATGTAAGATAAGTTTGTTCCAGTTCTTCTTAATAAAGTTATTAATAAATGTCCTGCAATTATATTAGCTGTTAATCGAACAGCTAAAGTTCCAGGTCGAATAATATTACTAATAGTTTCAATTAAAACTATAAATGGTATTAATATTGTTGGTGTTCCTTGGGGAATTATATGAGAAAATATATGTTGATAATTATTAATTCAACCATATAATATAAATCTTAATCATAAAGGTAATGATATAGATAGTGTTAAAGTTAAGTGTCTAGTTCTAGTAAAAATATATGGAAATAATCCTAAAAAATTATTAAATAAAATAAAATAAAATAATGAAATAAAAATAAAAGTTGATCCATTAAAATAATTATTTTTTAATAAAGTTTTAAATTCATTATGGAGTGAGTTTAAAATTAAATTTCAAATTATATAGTGACGATTAGGGATTAATCAAAATGAATATGGAATAAATATTAATCCTAATAATGTTCTAATTCAATTAATTGGAATATTGAATAAGTTTGTTGAAGGATCAAAAATAGAAAATAAATTACTTATCATTTTCAATTTAAATTATTTTTAGATTTAATATTAATTAAGTTATTTTTTGAATTATTTGAATTATTATAAATATAGTAATTTATAATATTAAAAATAATAAAAATTATAATAAAAAAAATTAGAGATAAAATTCAGTTAATTGGTATTATTTGAGGAATAAAAGAATATTACTTATGTAATAATTTAAATTTGACATATTTATGTTATAAATTAACTAATTCTTTTCATTAGAAGTAATTGCTAATTTACTATAAAGTGGTTTAAGAGACCAATACTTGCTTTCAGTCATCTAATGAAGAATAATTATTAATTCAATTAATAAAATTTTTAATTGAAATTCTTTCAATAACAATTGGTATAAATCTATGATTTGCTCCACAAATTTCAGAACATTGACCATAGTAAATTCCTGGTCGATTAATAAAAAAATTTGTTTGGTTTAATCGTCCAGGATTAGCATCTACTTTTACTCCTAATGAGGGTACAGTTCATGAATGAATTACATCTGTTGCAGTTACTATAATTCGGATTTGATTATTTATTGGTAGAATAATTCGATTATCAACATCTAATAAACGAAAATTATTTGGTCTTAGTTCATTTGATGGGATTATATATGAATCAAATTCAATATTATGGAAATCTGAATATTCATATCTTCAATATCATTGATGACCAATTGATTTTAATGTAATTAAAGGGTTATTTAATTCATCTAATAAATATAATAATCGTAGTGATGGTAAAGCAATAAAAATTAATGTAATAGCAGGTAGAATAGTTCAAATTATTTCAATTATTTGACCTTCTAATAAAAATCGATTAATATATTTATTAAAAAATAAATTTAATATTAGATATCCTACTAAAATGGTAATTATAATTAAAATAATTAAAGTATGATCATGGAAAAAAATAATTTGTTCTATTAATGGTGATGCTCCATTTTGTAAATTTAAATTAGATCAAGTTGCCATTTCTAAAAAAAGGATAATCCTTTATAAATGGGGTTTAAATCCATTACATATAATCTGCCATATTAGAAGTTTCTTAAAATTGGGAGTTCATTATAAGAATGTTCGGCAGGTGGAAGGTTTTGATATCATTCAATTGATGATGGTATATTTAAAGAGAATAAAGTAATTCGTTGATAAATTATTGATTCTCAAATAATAATTAAAATTATTATTACAGCTAATAATGAAATATAAGATCCTAAAGATGAAATTAAATTTCATGAAATATAAGAATCTGGATAATCTGAATATCGTCGTGGTATTCCTGCTAATCCTAAAAAATGTTGGGGAAAAAAAGTTAAATTTACCCCTAAAAATATAATAAAAAATTGAATTTTTAATAAATAAGGGTTTAATGATAATCCTGAAAATAATGGGTATCAGTGAATAAATCCTCCTATAATTGCAAATACAGCTCCTATTGATAAAACATAATGAAAGTGAGCTACTACATAATAAGTATCATGTAATGTAATATCAATTGATGAGTTAGCTAAAATAACTCCTGTTAATCCTCCTACGGTAAATAAAAATACAAATCCTAATCTTCATAAAATTGAAGGTCTGTAATTAATTTGAGTACCATGAAGTGTTGCTATTCAACTAAAAATTTTAATTCCTGTTGGTACTGCAATAATTATAGTTGCTGAGGTAAAATATGCTCGGGTATCAATATCTATTCCTACTGTAAATATATGATGAGCTCATACAATAAATCCTAATAAACCAATTGCTATTATAGCATAAATTATTCCTAAACATCCAAATGTTTCTTTTTTTGTTCTTTCTTGGGAAATAATATGAGAAATTATACCAAATCCTGGTAAAATTAAAATGTAAACTTCAGGATGTCCAAAAAATCAAAATAAATGTTGATATAAGATAGGATCTCCTCCTCCAGCAGGATCAAAAAATGATGTATTTAAATTTCGATCTGTTAATAATATTGTAATTGCACCAGCTAATACTGGTAAAGATAATAATAATAAAAATGCTGTAATACCAACAGCTCAAACAAATAGTGGTATTTGATCAAATGATAAGTTATTAATTCGTATATTGATAATAGTTGTAATAAAATTTACAGCTCCTATGATTGAAGAAATTCCAGCTAAATGAAGGGAAAAAATAGCTAAATCTACTGAGCTTCCTCTATGGGCGATATTAGAGGATAGGGGTGGATAAACTGTTCAACCAGTTCCTGCTCCATTTTCAACAATACTTCTAGAAATTAAAAGGGTTAGGGATGGGGGTAAAAGTCAAAATCTTATGTTATTTATTCGGGGGAATGCTATATCAGGTGCTCCTAATATTAAAGGAACTAATCAATTACCAAATCCTCCAATTATAATAGGTATTACTATAAAAAAAATTATAATAAATGCATGAGCTGTAACAATTGTATTGTAAATTTGATCATCTCCAATTAAAGATCCTGGGGTTCCTAATTCTGCTCGAATTAGTAATCTTAATGAAGTTCCTACTATTCCTGCTCAAATTCCAAAAATAAAATATAATGTTCCAATATCTTTATGATTTGTAGAATAAAGTCATTTTCGCTAAAAAAAATAAAATGGCTGAGTTTAAAGCGATAAATTGTAAATTTATTTACGAGAAATATTCTCTTTTATTAAGTCTTATATTCAATAATGATATAAAATTGCAAATTTTAAGGAGTAAATTATTTACTAAGGCTTAAAGAATATTTCTTTATAAATAATTTTGAAGATTATTAGTTTATTTAACTTAAAACCTTAAATAAATAAAAAAGTTCTTAAAATTATTCCTATAATAGAAATTAATGAAAAAAAATTAATAAAATTTATTAATTTATTTTTAAAATTAATTTTAAATCATTTTATTTTGAAATAATTAAATATAAATGATGAATAGATAATTCGAATATAAAAATAAATAGTAATTAATCTTCTTATTATTATAATAAATGTTAAAAAATAAAATTTATTTATTATTAAAAAATTAATAATAATTCATTTTGGTAAAAATCCTAAAAAGGGGGGTAATCCTCCTAAAGATATAAAATTAATTAATAAATTTAATTTAATTATAAAATTTATATTATTGATAAATAATTGATTAATAAAGAATATATTTAAATTATAAAATAAAAAAAATATAATTCTAATTAAGAATGAATATAATAAAAAATAAAATATTCATAAATTTTCTCTAATTATTAAAGAAAAAATTATTCAACCTAAATTATTAATGGAAGAAAATGCTATTAATTTACGTAAAGAAGTTTGATTAAAACCTCCAATAGCTCCAACTATTACATTTATAATAATAATAAATCATAAAAAATTAAAATTTATATAATAAGAGAGTAAAATTAATGGGGTAATTTTTTGTCAAGTTATTAAAATAAAATTATTAAATCATGATAATCCTTCTGAAATATTAGGGAATCAAAAATGAAATGGGGCAGATCCTATTTTTATTAATAGTGATGAGTTAATTATAATTGAAATGAAATTATTTATTTCAAAATTTTTTATTAAAATTATTTTAATTAAAATTGAAAATAAAAAATTTATTGATGCAATAGATTGAGTAAGGAAATATTTTAAAGAAGCTTCTGAAGCTAATAAATTATTAGAAATAGAAATTAGGGGAATAAATCTTAATAAATTAATTTCTAAACCAATTCAACAGCCAAATCAAGAATTAGAAGAAATTGAAATTATAGTTCTAAAAAATAAAATAAATAAAAAGAATATTTTATTAGAATTAAATAAATAATAAATATAAAATAATTACAATTGTAATAAAAAAAAATTAAAATTTTTTATAATTAAATATATATATATATATATGTATATATATATATATAATATTATATTTTAGTGTATGATGCACAATAGTTTTTGATACTATTAGATATAGTTTAATTCTATAAAATATAATAAAGGTAGAAAAACTACTTAATTTATCCTATCAGAATAATCCTTTAATCAGGCACTTTATTTTTAAAAAAAAGGGTTATCCTTTATATTTGAGGTATGAGCCCAAAAGCTTATTTTAGCTTATTTTTAA